AGGCTAAGTAATAAAGTACCGCGTATTTTACCTTCTGCTTCTGGTTGTCTTGCGATCCCTTCTACGGCTTGGCCCGCAGCAGTACCTTGACCAACCCCGGGTCCAATAGAAGCAAGCCCTACGGCCAATCCAGCAGCAATAACGGAAGCGGCAGAAATCAAGGGATTCATGGTAAGCTCCTCATACCAAAATGAAGAAATGGTTAATGATACACAATAAATTGTTGCTTATTATTCCATCACTAATATCTATCCGGTCGGAATTAAGAACTCCGAGTTGAAATGATGGTATTACTGAATCATCATAACTACTTTGATATCTCCCTTTTATTCCCTATTCATTGATTCTTTGTAAACCCATATGGAAAGAGCGGTTCGAAACAAAGAAATAGAAGAACTAGAACCATAACCCATAACCATTCTTTCCATTTTTCGCTCTGTCTCCCCTATATGCTTTACTTCATCTGTTTATTCATTCAACCCACAGTCACAGACGAAATGGAAATGGAAGGACTTAGATCGGAATCCATCTAAACTCGGCGAGATGACAAATCAAATAATATAATATAAAAAGATAGCCCATATATGGGCTAGTGAATATATAATATCACATATACGTGTCTTTCTTCCATAACGTAAACCGTCGGCATCTTTCTTATATTGAATATATTGAATCGGATTCTAGAATCATTCTGCTAAACATACGCAGGGGTTGACATATATATATATATATATATTCCATATACCTAGCTCGGCCTCTCTAACCCACTTTTGTATTAATCTTATTCGTAAACTCTTCCTTTTGTGTATCATTATCCCACAAGGATACAAAGGGATAGATTCATCAGCCCGAACCATCACATAATTGGATTGATCCGGTTGCATTTGAATTCCATTTAATTCAATGATTCCCCGAAAATTGAATTAAATGGAATTCAAATGCAACGGGAATGATTCTTTCTATAGAACATAAGAACATAGTATTTTTGTTTAGTCACACGCCGCAAACAGATAACAATTCTTATCCAATTTATGAATCGTAATATCGTAATTGACTGAACTAATCAAAAATAAAATATCGAACAGAGGGGTATGGCATGAGTGGGACAAGCGGAAATCTTAGGAAAAATACCCCCACTTTTCTTTTAGATCTCTTTCTTTTTTTTGTTACAATTCCGTAATATCGTATGTACCATATATTATCGTATATATGTATATATCATGTTATCCAAACGAATATCTTGGGCCACCCATAAATTTTGGATAAGCTTTATTTTGAGTAGGACTATTTGATTTGGAAAGCTAGTCAATGATGGCCTTCCATGGATTCACCTATATAAGCCGCGGCTAAAGTTGCAAAAATAAGAGCTTGAATACCGCTTGTGAATAATCCAAGGAACATGACAGGTATAGGAACTACTGAAGGCACTAAAGAAACAAGAACAACAACTACCAATTCATCAGCCAATATATTCCCGAAAAGTCGAAAACTAAGTGATAAAGGTTTTGTGAAATCTTCTAAGATATTAATTGGTAAAAGTATTGGAGTTGGTTGAATGTATTTACCGAAATAACCCAATCCCTTTTTGGTAAGACCTGCATAGAAATACGCCACTGACGTGGGTAAAGCTAAAGCAACAGTAGTATTTATATCATTCGTAGGTGCAGCTAACTCCCCGTGAGGTAACTCTATAATTTTCCAAGGTAAAAGAGCACCCGACCAGTTAGAAACAAAAATAAATAGGAACATAGTTCCAATAAAGGGAACCCAAGGACCATATTCTTCTCCAATCTGAGTTTTGCTCAAATCTCGAATGAACTCAAGGACATATTCGAAGAAATTCTGACCGTCGGTTGGAATTGTTTGTGGATTCCGAACAGCTATAGCGGCTGAACTTAATAAGATAGCAATTACGACCCAAGAAGTGATAAGTACTTGGGCGTGGACTTGGAAACCTCCTATTTGCCAATAGAAATGTTGGCCTACCTCCACACCGGATATCTCGTATAACACTTTTAGTGTATTGATAGAACAGGGTAGAACGTTCATATTGCCCTCTTGGAACTAAAAAAGGAATTATTTTGATTCAACCATCTCTTTCTCGACTCTCCTACTTGAATCTTATATTTCAGTGTATATTTCAGACACCAAGTAATCATATAATATCCCCAGTGATTTTTATCTCGTTTTTGAGATTCAGCAATAGTAACCGATTTCATAAATTTATGAAATTCCCGAAATAATTGAATAATTGACTTAGTGGATTTTTGATTATTAATCAATGATTTCTTATATAGCTAGAACGGCCCTCACAAATTGCCGATACTAATTTGTTAAGAATGAATCTGATTGAAGCTATAGCGTCATCGTTGGCTGGAATCGGAATATCCGCGAGATCCGGGTCACAATTTGTATCGATTAAACAAACCGTTGGAATACCCAAGGTGGCACATTCTCTAATAGCTGTATACTCTTCTTGCTGATCGATGATGATTACAATATCGGGTAACCCCGTCATATATTTGATCCCGCCCAGATATGTTTGCAAGTGAGATAATTGTCTCTTTAACATTGCTGCATCTCTTTTCGGGAGACGGTTGAGTCTTCCCGTCTTTTGTTCTGCTCTCAAATCCCTGAGCTTATGAAGTCTCGTTTCTGTAGTGAACCAATTCGTTGACATACCACCAAGCCATTTTTTATTGACATAATGACACCGAGCCCTTATTGCAGCTGATGCTACTGAATCCGCTGCTTTATCTTTCGTACCAACTATTAAGAAGTGTTTTCCTCTACTTGCTGCATCAAAAACTAAATCACAGGCTTCGGATAAAAAACGAGCAGTTCTAGTAAGATTTGTAATATGAATACCTTTACGCTTTGCAGAGATGTAAGGTCCCATTCTAGGATTCCATTTCCTAGTACCATGACCAAAATGAACTCCTGCTTCCAGCATCTCTTCCAAATTGATGTTCCAATATCTTCTTGTCATTTCTCCCCACACTTCCTCTTAAAAAAAAAGAGACGAGGTACCCTGAAATAAATAATTGTTCCGACGGAACCTTCTACCGGGGATTGCTCCGTTAATACATGGTCCAAGCCATTAACTCCTGTCTATTCTTTAATTATCTTTATTACCAAAATGACCAAATCCAATGACCGGACCAGATGATTAAAAGAATGAATCTGCTCTTATGAATCATTAAATCCCATAAAAGATTGTTCTGATGTATCATGGAAATTCGTTTCGAGGCAAGAACAAAATAATTCTCTGTGGTGGAACAAAATATCTCTCATTTCCCCCTCGAATCTACTCTTCTTTTGGATTTCCAAAGGAATGTTGTTGTGTTCCCTTGAATGGTGAACTAATCCCTTGAATCCGGTACCAACAGGTATCATCCCCCCCAGAACAACATTTTCTTTTAGTCCTTTCAACCAATCAATACGGCCTCGTAGAGCGGCTTTTGCTAAAACTCGAGTGGTTTCTTGAAAACTCGCTTCTGATATGAAACTTTGAGTATTCAGAGCTGCCCTCGTTATTCCCAATAAGACGGCTCGGTAACTGATCGCTTCTTCCAAAGCACGACCTGTTCGTTTGGCTCGCAACAATCCGATTAGTTCTCCGGGTGAAAAAACATTAGACATTCCATCTTCTGAAACCAAAACTTTTGATGTTATTTGGCGTACAATAATCTCTATATGCCTATTATGGATCTGCACCCCCTGGGATCGATAAACCCTTTGGATCTTATTAACCAAAGAGAAACGGCTTTGCGCTATGGTTAACTCAGCACCAACCAAAAATCCCCAAGAAATTCCAAGAATTTCTGTCATATGCTCGCCCCAACCTTTAAACCTCTTTTCTAGGTTCATCGATATTGAATCAATCGAACGAACTTCTAACACTTGTTCCACTTTTGGAAGACCTTGAGTTATATCACCAGATCTCGATTTTTCATATATAAATGTAACTAATGTCTCTCCTTCGTAAAGGATTTCTCCATAATGACCATGAACGGTTGCTCCTGGGGTGGCCAAATGGGGCTTCGCTGATCTTATTACTAAGGAATCAACATGAACAATTAGAACTTGACCAGATTTTATGCGTGGTCCGTGTTTGGATATACATACATTTTCACAAATAAACTGTCCAAGGCTAATTATTGTGCGTGTCTCTGCACAACAATCTTGATGGGGAAAGTACCAATTCCAATCAAATGGATTCAAAATGATGTTACTGCACGGATCGGGGTTTGAGATTATCCCATTTTCATCCATGAAATAATATTTCAGTGCTTCGAAAGCCTGTTTTGGATTATCAAGTAGCAAATATTTCTTTAACAAGATCTCATTATGAGTTATTAACCGATAAGATGAGTCAAAATTCGCAATTTTAGGTACCGTCCCAAAAGGGCCCAAGGAATTCCTAATTGGAATCATGGGATCCTCTTTAATTGATTCTTTTGTAACATTGTGATATTTCAACACATTGAATGGACCAATTCGAGAACAATTGGATGATGACAAAACTAGAAAGGATTCACCTTCCTTATTTCGATTCAGAAACGTACGAACAGTTCCTTGATGTTGGCTAAGTGATTGAATCCTCGCCTTGGAACAAAAAGGATTGATATTGGGACGACCTGATCCATTAACGGGGATCAATCCCGAAACTGTCGTATCATTCCTTTTTCCGGTATACGAAATAGGGGACTTCACCAAGTCAATTCTTATGAAATCTCGAATCAGATCATTTGCCCTTACTTCAACAAAGGAAGCAGAAACCTCTTCTATAGAACCAGTCTGGTCTTGGTCCCAATTCAATACTAAACAAGTCCGAACTAATTGAATACTTTTGTGAGTGTGAGAAATTCCTCGAATTGGTTTGCCATTTCCATAAAGAAAATAATTCACAACTCGGAGTTGCACATTATCCCTTTCCTGCAGCGGATCCTGGGGGAAAAGTGTTGCTAAATGTATTCCATCAGCTATTTCATATATTA